ATAAAAAGAAACCCTTCTGTGGTATTCCACATATTGTCTAGTTCCTTACCGTACCACGTTAATTACCAATTATTGGTTATTGAGATTCCTAGGCAAGGCAGATTAATATTTAGGAATAGATATTACCTCTCTTTTTAACCTTTCAAATAAAAAAAAAATAAATAAAATTCAAATGATTGAAGTCTTTCTATTTGGAATCGTCTTAGGTCTAATTCCTATTACTTTGGCTGGATTATTCGTAACCGCCTATTTACAATACAGACGTGGTGATCAGTTGGACCTTTGATTAATTAACATCTCTTTTTTTAACTGACCCCTCCCTTCTTTAATTTAATCCGAGGGGGAGGTCAGGGTCAAATTCAGATTGCTGTTCAATTATTTCAGTTCAGTGTGTATGGTTTTAGATCTAAGACGACAAGAGCGGAATCACGCTCTGTAGGATTTGAACCTACGACATTGGGTTTTGGAGACCCACGTTCTACCGAACTGAACTAAGAGCGCTTTCTTATCACAACGAAAAAGGCTGGAAATAAGGAGATTCTCTTTTTTTACCCCAACAATTCTTGTATGTGTATACTATCATATATCATAAAATAGAAATTTATGTATGTCAAAATGAAATCGATCGAAAAAAAAAAAAAAAAAAGATCTCGCGTTACTGCTGCTCTGAGCGGTAATTGGTAGGGATGACAGGATTTGAACCCGTGACATTTTGTACCCAAAACAAACGCGCTACCAAGCTGCGCTACATCCCTTTCAATTGGCCTACAATATCATTGTAAAGAATCCCTGTCTTGTTTTCCACATCCTTATTTTTTATTCCCTCTAGTGATATGCAAAATGGATCTTGCCTTTTCTTGTTTTTGGTCTCATATCATATACCATATAATAATAATAAATTATTATTTTTCTTGGGAATTCGCAGGTGTAAAGTGACCCTTTTTCTGTTTTAAGAAAAAAAAAAAAGAAAATCAAATCTTATATACCGAATCATTGCGCATTTCAATTTGAATTAGGGATTCCGCGCACAAATACAAGTGGGCCTTTAACTACATATACATCTCTTACCATAATATATTCCAATAGGGAATACAAAAACAAAAAAGAAGGAGGATTTTCAATGCGAGATCTAAAAACATATCTTTCCGTGGCACCGGTACTAAGTACTCTATGGTTCGGGTCTTTAGCAGGGTTATTGATAGAAATCAACCGTTTATTCCCCGACGCATTGACATTTCCTTTTTTTTCATTCTAGTTATTGAACTGGAACGGGGTGAAGAAGATTAGAGCTAGAATCAAATATTTGTGACTAATCTCTCTTTCCCCTCTTTTCGTTTTTTTGTTTTACAATTAGAAAGAAGGAAAGCGAAAGAAAAAAGGTGGCTTCAACCTCAGCGAAACCCGGGTTCAGGCTCCGATTAAATTAATTATTAATTATCCAGTTAAAAGCAAATAGACAGGTAAAAGAAACAAAACGGAAATCGAAATATGGCTAGGGTAAGAGTATCCTCCACTACAAGATCCTTAAATGAAATACTGGACTGCGATTTAGCAATATAGTTAGAAATTCTTGTATTACTTATTATTTTTTATTTTGATTTCCTATTTATTTACTATATTGATTGCAATAAAATCTTTATTTCATAAGTTTTTTTTGAGTGGTTAGCAACTTCTATTTTTTTGTCCCGTGCTTCTTATTCGTTGCGGGTCGGAAAATAGAAAAGTTGGGTGAATCAAAAACCCCAAGGAGGTTCATGGCCAAGGGTAAAGAGGTCCGAGTAAGGGTTATTTTGGAATGTACTAGTTGTGTTCGAAACGGTGTTAATAAGGAATCAAGGGGTATTTCCAGATATATTACTCAAAAGAATCGACACAATACACCCAGTCGATTGGAATTGAGAAAATTCTGTCCCTATTGTTACAAGCATACACTTCATGGGGAGATAAAAAAATAGATAGAGTCAAGACGCGTGCTTTTGTGTCACCCTTCCAAGGGACATGAAAAACTAATCTAGATATATATCTAGATTATTTCATATATTTTAATAAAAACAAATAAATAAATCTAGACAAACCAAATCCTATAATTGATTCTATAAATCATTTTTTGATTTCATCGAAATGGGATTTTAGGGATAAGGAATAAACAAATTATGGATAAAACCAAGCGACTCTTTCTTAAATCCAAGCGATCTTTTCGTAGGCGTTTGCCCCCGATCCAATCGGGGGATCGAATTGATTATAGAAACATGACTTTAATTAGTCGATTTCTTAGTGAACAAGGAAAAATATTATCTAGACGGGTGAATAGATTGACCTTAAAAGAACAACGATTAATTACTATTGCTATAAAACAAGCTCGTATTTTATCTTCGTTACCTTTTCTTAATAATGAGAAACAATTTGAAAGAAGTGGGTTGACCGCTAGACCTCCCGGTCTTAGAACCAGAAAAAAATAGGCTTACTCTTCAATTAAATAAAAATTCCAATCTGAACTCAAACACAGATGGATGTTTTGTTCAAAAAATCTGTGAAGCAGCCGTGCCGTAAGAAAAAAAAAAAAAAAGAATTGGGAAAGAAGAATAAAATCAATCTTTTTTTTTTATTGAGCGTGTTCGCTCATTTTGACGACTTTATCATATTATTTCTACTCTACCTTCCTCTTACTGGAGTTCATTCTCCAGAGAACTCCGTTTAAAAATTATAATGGATTCCTTCCAATTTCCTTATTTTATAATCTCATTGGAAATCATATAAAGACAATTCCTATTTGATATAGCTATTTGTGCAAGTATCTTACGATTAAGAACCAACTGCGCCTTATACAGATTGTATATTAATCTACTATAACTATAGGATACCAGATTTCCGCGAATTACTGCATTTATTCGGGTGATCCACAAACGACGAAAATCTCTTTTTTTCCTATCTCTATCGCGATGAGCCGAAACCAAAGCTCTTATTTTCTGTTGAGTAATTGTTCGGCTAAGTCGTGAATGAGCCCCGCGAAAGCTTGATACAAATAAACGCATTTTTGTTCTACGTCTCCGAGCTATATATCCTCGTCTAATTCTGGTCATTGAATAAATGAAACTTTGATGAATAACTAATTGATTTCCTTTCTTTCAGTTATTCTTTTCCCCTTTCCTAGTCTATTAATAACAAAACGGACTCTTCCAATTTATAAAATCAAAATTCCAATGGCTTTTGCTACTCTAACCTTCCCGACCACGCTTTTACCTTTTGTCGAGGCATTGGAAAGAAAATAGTAAAAAAAAAACGAAAGTAGTAAATAGATAAAGAAATTGTGGGTTCCGTCGTCTCTATGATTACTTCTTAAACGGTGAGGCCCTCTCTATACACCGGAGCCACTTCCTTCATTTAATCAATTCTATTGGTAACTTGTACAGTTACCACTCTTCGGCTCTACCCATGAATTTTCTAGTAATAGGTCTTTCATAACGAGATAGACCTTATACAGTAACGGTATTTAATTATGAAGATTGGTGGGGTAGCTGACCTTGTTAGTCCGTTCTTGCAAGAGTAGAAAGATAATCTTTCTGCTTTTTTATAGTATTTCCCCCGCTTAATGGATAACTATTTGTTACCAATGGGGAATTCTTTCTCACCTTAAATTAATTGCAAATTGAGGTGGTGGAATTTGCGCCAGTGGAAACCATAAATTTCATACACAATAGAAAGATATGATAGATCGATCTTTTTTTAGATAGTGAATGGAGTTCTTCTTCTTCTATTCTATCCGATTCACAGGTACTGATCATTGATACTTAAAAAAGGGTTTCTTTCTTTTGGTTTGTCTCAGCCCATGATTGAAACGAGTCGCACATACACCCTTGTACATGTTCCTCGGCGCTGAGGACATCCCCGCAGAGCGGGGGATTTGGTAACATTTCTAATTGGCTGTCTTGGGTTTCTAATAAGTTGTTTAATAGTTGGCATGCTGAATTATCCATTATGGGCTGGTTTAGATCGATCCTAACCGGATGATTATGAATTTCTTCTGTTTAATAGAATATTAAACCCTTAAGAAGTGACTGCTATGTTTTATCCAACCGCTACAAGATCAACAAGTCCATGAGCTTGGGCTTCTGTTGCTGACATAAAAGTATCCCTTTCCATGTCTTCGGATACAACCCATAAGGGCTTGCCCGATCTTTGTACATAAACCATTGTAAGGATTTCGCGCAGTCTCAGTAGTTCTTCCGTATCCAGGATAAATTCTCCCGTTTGTGCCCCATAAAAAGCGCCAATAGGTTGATGGATCATGACCCTGATGATATATTATAACATAATAAAAGGTTCCTCTATCTCGCACGATTCGGCGAGGGGAAGAGATAAAGAAAAAGATAGAATTGAACAACCGTACGGGCACTTTTTCGCATTGCATACGGCTCGCCAATGGAATTTGCTTTTTACCCTTCATCAAACAAGGATAAAAAGGGGGTTCTATTATACCCAGATGGGTAAATGATCCAATTACCACCCTTCTTTTTTTTTGAGGAGTTCAAAAATACTATGATGGCTCCGTTGCTTTATATATTTTATTTTTTTTGTGATTCAGCAATCCCAAAGTTTCTTTTTTTTTTTTTCAAATCAAAATAAAAAAAGAAATAAATCAAAAATAATCTTCTTTTTTTATTTTCGTACTCTTTCATACCATAAATCTTGTTAATTGTTAATTGTTAAGAACCTTTCGGCGTGAAAAAGGTGTGTGGCGCTGCAATAGGCCTCCGATAGGTAAGATAAACTCGGAATACCCCTTCTTTATCTCATACTACTGCTTCGATACATAATCAAATATTTTGAAAAAAAAAAAAAACACTAACAATTTTCATATCGAATTCGAAGTGCCATGCTATTATTACTTAATATTAAGAATTCATATGGCGAAGGCATAGTCTTCTTTTTTCTCTCAAATAAAAAACTCATTGGCGCCAAGCGTGAGGGAATGCTAGACGTTTGGTACTTGCTCCGGCGGCCAGGAGAAAAGACCCCATGGAGGCGGCCAATCCCATGCATATTGTCTGTACATCGGGTCGCACAAATTGCATAGTATCATAAATTGCTATCCCGGGTATTACCCATCCGCCAGGAGAGTTGATAAATAAATACAAATCCTTGGTCTCGTTCTCTATACTGAGATATACCATAATACCAATAAGTTGATTCGAGATATCGCTCTCAACCATTTGACCTAAAAAAAGTAATCTTTCTCGATAAAGTCGGTTGATTAGGATAAAACAGTATCCCTTCGGAGCCGTACAGGCATCTTTTGATGCATACGGTTCAACAAAACTTGCGAAAAACAAATCAATGTGTAGCTCCTAGCCCCTTTCCTTTCTTTTTTCCTCGCTTCTATCGAGGGGCTTTTCTTCCGGTTTTCAAGAACGCTGAGTTTAGCCGGTTTCCTAGACCTATAATATTCTAATATAAAAAAGAAATTCACTAAACTTATCGACTTATCGAACTAACTTTTCATTGATGTATTTTTTCATCGAGATCCGATCCAAAAATCACGATGCCATTTTCTTGTTCCTGAATTGAATGGGCTTCTTCCATTTTTTTAGGTTTAGGCTCTACTCCGAGTAAGGATTCGCCCGATTTTGATTTGCACATATAAGACAAATGACCCCAATACCACGTCTCTTTTTTGCTATGACTTACCCCTTTTTTAATTCATTTCTTTCATGTCTTCCGCCAAATATTTGACATATTCATCATATTTAGCATTCCGTTGATTAACGTTTGAGATCGCTTTTCGAATAAAGGAATCGTTTATGATATAAGTAATAATCATAGATATATTACCAATTGGGTTTTTCTAAACGGAGCCTGGATACCTCATTTTATTGGTCCAGCCAAGACGACCATAAAATTGATTTATTGCTAATATTAATCTGGATGCTTCCTCACGAAATAGATCTAATTGCACTTCATTGCATTTCACGCTACAAATTTTTGATAATTCAATCAATTTTTTGGGCGAAACAGAGGATATCTCGATCGGGGGAGAGAACGGGGAAATCCCATATGACCCAATAGATCTGACAAGTCGCACTATATGTCAACCCAAGATGGATGCTTGTCCCCGGGACTTCGATAAGGTACTTTTGGAACACCAATAGGCATAAAATGAAAGAAAAAAGAATTAAGTACTCTAGTTCACTTTGATGTGGAAGCGTAATAATGGGCTTCTTGTCTTAATACTCGTGGCCGTTATCTTAGTTTATACATAGATTGACGAAGTTCATAAAATAAAGGAAAATTATTACGAATAAGTCTTTTGAATGATGACCAAATATAGATACATTCGCTCATAGAAAAGGGAATCAACCCCCATTGCGTATTGGTACTTATCGAGTATAGAATAGATCTGCTTCTCTTTTTTCCTACGAACCGAACTCTTCCATTATTACTAAAAGAATAGAACAAATATTAATATTAATCCCTTTTTCGAGATAATCCCCTGAAAAAAGGGGTACATAGCATAGTTTTTTTCAATGCAATAAAGTTACATAGTGTCTATTTTTTATTAATAAAGGGGTAGTCCCATGGGTTTGCCTTGGTATCGTGTTCATACCGTCGTATTGAATGATCCCGGTCGTTTGATTGCTGTCCATATAATGCATACAGCCCTGGTTGCGGGTTGGGCCGGTTCAATGGCTCTATATGAATTAGCTGTTTTTGATCCCTCCGATCCAGTTCTTGATCCAATGTGGAGACAAGGCATGTTCGTTATACCCTTCATGACTCGTTTAGGAATAACCGATTCATGGGGTGGTTGGAGTATTACAGGGGGGACAGTAACGAATCCGGGTATTTGGAGTTACGAAGGTGTAGCGGGGGCACATATTGTGTTTTCCGGATTGTGCTTCTTGGCAGCTATCTGGCATTGGGTGTATTGGGATCTAGCAATATTTGTTGATGACCGTACAGGAAAACGTTCTTTGGATTTGCCTAAAATCTTTGGAATTCATTTATTTCTCTCAGGAGTGGCTTGCTTTGGTTTTGGGACATTTCATGTAACAGGATTGTATGGTCCTGGAATATGGGTGTCTGATCCGTATGGACTAACTGGAAAGGTACAATCTGTAAATCCAGCATGGGGTGTGGAAGGTTTTGATCCTTTTGTTCCAGGAGGAATAGCCTCTCATCATATTGCGGCAGGGACATTGGGCATATTAGCAGGCTTATTCCATCTCAGTGTCCGCCCGCCACAACGCTTATACAAAGGATTACGTATGGGCAATATTGAAACCGTTCTTTCCAGCAGCATCGCTGCTGTCTTTTTTGCAGCGTTTGTTGTTGCTGGAACTATGTGGTATGGGTCAGCAACTACCCCCATCGAATTATTTGGTCCCACCCGTTATCAATGGGATCAGGGATACTTTCAGCAAGAAATATATCGAAGAGTCAGTGCTGGACTAGCCGAAAATCAAAGTTTATCAGAAGCTTGGTCTAAAATTCCTGAAAAATTAGCTTTTTATGATTACATCGGAAATAATCCTGCGAAAGGGGGATTATTCAGAGCGGGTTCAATGGATAACGGGGATGGAATAGCTGTCGGGTGGTTAGGACACCCTATATTTAGAGATAAAGAAGGGCGTGAACTTTTTGTACGTCGTATGCCTACTTTTTTTGAAACATTTCCAGTTGTTTTGGTAGACGGAGATGGAATTGTTAGAGCCGACGTTCCTTTTCGAAGGGCAGAATCGAAGTATAGTGTCGAACAAGTAGGTGTAACCGTTGAGTTCTATGGTGGCGAGCTGAATGGCGTGAGTTATAGTGATCCTGCTACTGTGAAAAAATATGCTAGACGTGCTCAATTGGGTGAAATTTTTGAATTAGATCGTGCTACTTTGAAATCCGATGGTGTTTTTCGTAGCAGCCCAAGGGGCTGGTTTACGTTTGGACACGCTTCATTTGCTCTGCTTTTCTTCTTCGGACACATTTGGCATGGTGCTAGAACCTTGTTCAGAGATGTTTTTGCTGGTATTGACCCGGATTTGGACGCTCAAGTGGAATTTGGAGTATTCCAAAAACTTGGAGATCCAACTACAAGAAGACAAGTAGTCTGATGCAGCATTGCTCTACTAGTTTAGTTTCTCACTTCTGCTTCTATTTTCGATTTGTGCTTTTTATTTAAAATAAGGTATAAGGTACTGGAGAAATATGGATTTAAATCGCCGCCCTTTTTGATTCTTTTTTTCTTTAATCCGGGGGATGATCCCAAATAAACAGGTATGGAAGCTATAATTGGAAACCACGATCGAATTTATGGAAGCATTGGTTTATACATTCCTCTTAGTCTCGACTCTAGGGATCATTTTTTTCGCTATCTTTTTTCGAGAACCGCCTAAAGTTCCAACTAAAAAAACAAAATGATTTTTTTTTATCTCAATTGAAGTAATGGGCCTCCCAATATTGGGAGGCCCATTACTTCTACTTCAACTAGTCCCCGTGTTCCTCGAATGGATCTCTTAGTTGTTGAGAGGGTTGCCCAAAAGCAGTATATAAGGCGTACCCAGTAAAACTTACAAGTAACCCAGATATAGAGATGGCGACTAGGGTTGCTGTTTCCATTATTATAGAATTTCAAGACCACACTGGATCCATGATAAGATCGTTTATTTACAACGGAATGGTATACAAAGTCAACAGATCTCAATCAATACAAAATAGGATTTATGGCTACACAAACAGTTGAGGGTAGTTCTAGAGCTCGTCCAAAAAGAACTTCTGCAGGGGGGTTGTTGAAACCCTTGAATTCGGAATATGGTAAAGTAGCTCCTGGATGGGGAACTACTCCTTTGATGGGAGTCGCAATGGCTTTATTTGCGGTATTCCTATCTATTATTTTGGAGATTTATAATTCGTCCGTTTTACTGGACGGAATTTCACTGAATTAGAATGAAATTTACAAGAATCACAAAATACTACCTTTTAAATAAGCATTTAGGTATCGGATTTTGATTTTCGTTGATTGGTAGTTCGACCGCGAATTTTTTATTTCTGTATTTCCGGAATATGAGTGTGCGACTTGTTCGAATTGATCCTATTGATAGTACAGAGCATAGATCTGTCGTCTTGATCGAGATGGCTTTACTCCGTCGGATATTCATTCGAGTATCTGGAGCACGGAATATATGAAATAGATCACGAAGTATTCGAACTATGATTCATACTTAATATTCAGACCCCTTGGCCGGATTCAAAAAATTTTTCCAAAGACAAAATTTGCAATTGCAAGATTTTTCTTCTTTCAAATTCCCCATTTCTGCTTTTATTTTACTCAAAGCACAAATTTGAATAAATGATGATCCAAGGATTCTTACTCATGGAATCTTTGGACTTAGTTTGAAGGTTTTATTGAATCATCGTGGTTCTAGTATGAATCTGAGGTTTCAATTGATTCATAGGGTCTTAACAAGAAAATTCCTAGCAATAATAAAGAAAACAAAAGTCAAGCTGCATTACATACAACTCAAAATAACAAATCAAAGAAAATGAAATAGGTAAATAGAAGATTCAAGAGGCCTGTAACGATCAACATAAAGATAAGCGCGTCGACTTGATTTTTTGGCATTCTAATTATAACCACAAAGAAAAGCTTTCTTATTTTTATTCTTTCGTATTTTTAGATAAGATTGAATCAAAAAATTAAGAAGTTTCCAATTTTCTATTCCATACCAGTATTGGGGTGGTTTTGTTTGAGCCGTACGAGATGAAATTCTCATATACGGTTCTCAGAGGGGAGTTCTCTTGGTTTACCTATCTCAATAAAGTCTACGATTGGTTCGAAGAACGTCTCGAGATTCAGGCGATTGCAGATGATATAACTAGTAAATACGTTCCTCCTCATGTCAACATATTTTATTGTCTGGGAGGAATTACGCTCACTTGTTTTTTAGTACAAGTAGCTACAGGGTTTGCTATGACTTTTTACTACCGCCCGACCGTTACTGAGGCTTTTGCCTCT